CTTCAAATTCTACTAATTCACCTGACATTACTTCATCAAGACCATGAATACGAGCAATGCCGTCGCCTACTTGAAGTACGGTACCGGTATTTACAATCTTTACTTCTCTATTATATTGTTCAATACGTTCACGGATAATATTACTAATTTCGTCGGCTCGAAGGGTTACCATTAGTATCTTTTTATTCTTTTTCGGAAGCAAAGGAAAAAAATAATGCCTAAACTCTAAACTAAAGTAAAAGTAGAAAGGCTAATCAGTTATTTTTTCCATGGCCCCGAGGGTGCCAATATTGGCACTGACGGTACGGAAATGTAACTCGCTATTCAAACAACTATTCAGAGTTCCTAGAGCTCCTTGTAAGGCTTGTTGGAAAACTCGTTGTCGAACCTGATTAATCGCTCTTTGTTGTTCAAAATGAAGGGTTTCATTTTTGTAATTTTCTAATCGTTCCAAACTATCACAAGTAGCATTAATTAAATTTACTTTTTCTCGTTCTATCTCAGAGTATCCATTCATTCGATACTCATCCGCTTCAATTTCCACTTTACGTAAGCGAGCCCGGGCTCTTTCAAGTTGCTCAATGGCCCCTTTACGTAATTCTTCAGAATTTCGAATAGTACTCAAGATCCTCTGTTTTCGATTATCTAATAAATCATTTAATGAAAGTAGATTATCTTCCCATTAATTTAACAACTTCCATGATCTCTTCCCGAACCAAACATGAATCTTTCGATTCATTTGGCTCTCACGCTCAATTATTTATTTTATGGACATTCCCATATCTTTTAATGTAATGAGCCTGCCCTCTCCCTTCTGTTCGTATTCAAAGATATCGAAACTGATATAAAACCAGAATATTATATTAGGGGGGCTCTTCCGACCAGACAAAAAGTCTATAATTGTCAGCAAAGTTGTTTATTTATTTGTTTTTTATTTATTTAATTTAAATTTTAATTATATTTAAAATTTTAAATTTTTATATTTTTTTTATTTCCCTTTTTCTTCAAATCTTCATCAAATCCAAAAATTCCTCTTTTTTATACATAGGTCGTCGATTCGGCATTGGATAAAAAAGGGCAAGGCGCCCCTTTTCTAGTAAATGGTTTCAAATTATTTTACCGATATGAGTGTTCTATATCGGATGAATTACCGACTATTCATTTTCAAACCATTTCGGTACTAACGTAGTGGTAGAAAGAGTACCATGTTGTGCCTGAACTTCAAACAGTTTAGCTTTAACCATGTTAATGGTCTCACATTATTGGTTGATAGAGAATCAAGATTTACCAATGAGTCACGAAATGCTATGGTTCTTACATATGATTTCTTAATTTATTCATAAGTAATTCGTCGAGATCGTGCACTTTTATTTCCTATTTCTTATCCTATTAAATAAAAAAAATAACAAAAGTGCAGCTGGTTGGATCCAACCTATTCTTGAAATACACAACTCGCACACACTCCCTTTCCAAAAAAAATCAATACACCAAGCACTACACTTAGATTTATTGGATTTGTTGCTAAAATATCGGTATTAAACCCGAAACTCCCTGCGGATGGCCAATAGCCCAAGGAAACGAAAAAATCGGTTATATTTTTCATATGCTCTCCTCTTTCTTATAGATAAGACTAACAAAGAACAGAGTTCTTTTTGTATCACCTCGCTCACCCCTTTTTTGATCGATTTCTTTTTATTAATTTCATTTTATTTTTTATGGGAATAGATTAAATCATCTATTAATTTATAATTTAATTTAATAATTTTAAAATTTCTTATTTTTTTTTAAGTTCTCAATAAGTTCTCAATAACAATAAGAAGATACTTATTAGGTTAGGTCCTAGGTCTCACGTCAATTACGAAATATCTCGTTTGTTGAAACGCTTCCTAATAAAAAGGTTTCCCTTGTACTAAGGGTGGGAAGGAAGAAAGCGAGCGGATCCGCGAATTCCTCATCCTCAAATCAGTCCTTCCCGGGGTATTGTCTCAACAAATAAGTAATTGTAGGAGTAAAGTGTTGATATAATTATAAGAAGCAAACGGCAAGTCCGAGTTAATAAAATAAATAAGAAAAAAGCACGTAACGTACTTTTTCACATTTCTAATTTTAGGATTAAATTAAACAAAAGGATTTGCAAATAAAAGCGCTAATGCCACGACCAGTCCGTAAATTGTTAAAGCTTCCATAAAAGCTAGACTAAGCAATAAAGTACCTCGTATTTTACCCTCCGCTTCTGGTTGTCTCGCAATACCTTCTACAGCTTGGCCTGCAGCAGTACCTTGACCAACTCCAGGTCCAATAGAAGCAAGCCCCACGGCCAACCCAGCAGCAATAACGGAAGCGGCAGAAATCAGTGGATTCATAGTAAGTTCCTCGTACCAAAAAAAAAGAAATGGTTAATGATACAATCAACCAATGAATTATTACTTATTTTATCACTAAGATCTATCGGGTCAAGGTAACTAAAAACTCCGAATTGAAATGATAATATTAGTGAATCGTCAGAACGACTTCGATATCTCGTTTTTTTTTATTTTGGTTTCTACCCATGCCACGAAAAAACTTTTGTAAATTCATATGCATACGGTTCTAGTTATTGCATTTCTTTGTTTCGAACCATTCTTTCATTCAATTCTTCGTTCTTTACTTACTTTTCTATATCCGTGAGTTCATCTGTTTTTTCATTCAATTCACAATCACAGACGAAGGAGAGGGACTTATATTGGAATCCATCTAAATGCAGTGGTTTTGAAAAAAGAATCAATCTAATGATATACTATACTGGGAAAGAAATAGGAATAAATAAAATAAATAAATAATAATAATATATATATAGTCTATAGGGATAACCCCTATATAACTAGTAAATATCTAATATCACATATACATTCGTTTCTTCCATAATGTAAACCGCCCGCATTTTATATTAAATTGGATCTTAGAATCATTCTTCGAAACATACGCAAGGGCTAGACTTATGGACATTACATATATCTAGTTTGACCCCCCTAACCCATCTTTTTATCCAATTCCGTAATATCGTCCATCTTTCCTTCTACGAGACTAGGTCGTATATACATATGTATTTGTATCTATTATGTATTATGTTCCCCAACCAAGTGCGTATTTTGAACCATGTATGACTTAGGGTAAGTTAAAAAAAAAAACTATTTCGAAAGCTAATCAATGATGACCCTCCATAGATTCACCTATATAAGCCGCGGCTAAAGTTGCAAAAATAAGAGCTTGAATACCGCTTGTAAATAATCCAAGAAACATAACAGGTATAGGAACTACTGAAGGTACTAAAGAAACAAGAACAACAACTACTAATTCATCAGCCAATATATTCCCGAAAAGTCGAAAACTAAGAGATAAGGGTTTTGTGAAATCTTCTAGGATGTTAATCGGTAAAAGTATTGGAGTTGGTTGGATGTATTTCCCGAAATACCCCAATCCCTTTTTGGTAAGACCCGCATAAAAATATGCCACTGACGTGGGTAAAGCTAAAGCAACAGTAGTATTTATATCATTTGTGGGCGCAGCTAACTCCCCATGAGGTAACTGTATGATTTTCCAAGGTAAAAGAGCACCTGACCAATTAGAAACAAAAATAAATAGGAACATAGTTCCAATAAAGGGAACCCAAGGACCATATTCTTCTCCAATCTGAGTTTTGCTCAAGTCTCGAATAAATTCAAGGACATATTCGAAGAAATTCTGACCGTCGGTCGGAATGGTTTGTGGATTCCGAACAGCTATGATGACTGAACCTAATAAGATAGCAATTACGACCCAAGAAGTGATAAGTACTTGGGCATGGATTTGTAAACCTCCTATTTGCCAATATAAATGTTGGCCTACTTCTACACCCGATATATCGTATAACCCCTTGAGTGTTTTAATGGAACATGGTATAACATTCATATTGTCCTCTAACATAAGTCGAACTTAAAAAAATTATTTTGATTCAACCATCTCTTTCTCAACTCACCTACTTTAATCATTAATACTATATTTAATTTAGTATACCAAGAAAATTTAGGATACCAAAAAATCACATAACATAATATCAATATCCCCAGTACTTTTTATCTTTATCTCTTTTTTAAGTTCAAGATTTATCTCTTTTTTAAGTTCAAGAATAGTAACCGATCCAATAAATCTATAGAATTCCCAAACAATTAATTAATATTATTATTCTTAATCATAATCAACGATTTCTTATATAGCTAGAACGACCCTCGCAAATTGCGAATACTAATTTGTTAAGAATGAATCGGATTGAAGCTATAGCGTCATCGTTGGCTGGAATCGAAATATCTGCGAGATCCGGGTCACAATTTGTATCAATTAAACAAATAGTCGGAATCCCCAAAATGACACATTCTCGAAGAGCCGTATATTCTTCTTGCTGATCAACGATGATTACAATATCGGGTAACCCCGTCATATATTTGATCCCACCCAGATATGTTTGCAAGGTAGATAATTTTCTCTTCAACATTGCTGCATCTCTTTTGGAAAGACGGTCGAGTTTCCCCATCTTTTGCTCTGCTCTTAAGTCCCTGAACTTATGAAGTCTCGTTTCCGTAGTGGACCAGTTCGTTAACATACCACCGAGCCATTTTTTATTAACATAATGACACCGAGCCCCTATTGCAGCTGATGCTACTAAATCCGCTGCTTTATTTTTTGTACCAACGATTAAAAAGTTTTTTCCCCTACTTGCTGCATTAAAAACTAAATCACAGGCTTCTGATAAAAAACGAGCAGTTCTCGTAAGATTTATAATATGAATACCTTTACGCTTTGCAGAGATGTAAGGGCCCATTCTAGGATTCCATTTCCTAGTACCATGACCAAAATGAATTCCTGCTTCCATCATCTCTTCCAAATTGATGTTCCAATATCTTCTTGTCATTTTTCTCCACACTTCCTCTTTTTTTTTTTTAACAAAGAGACAGGGTACCCTGAAATAAATAATTGTTCCGACGGAACCTTCTACCGTGGATTGACCGTTGATATACGGCCCAAACCATTAATTTCTTTTAATTACTTATTTATTTTATTTATTACTAAATTAATAATCGGACAAAATAGTTCTAGATAGTTAAAGTAAAAAGACTTCTTAGGAATCATTAAATCGCGTAAATGATTGTTCTGATGTCTCATGAAAATTGTTTGGAGCGCAAGAACAAAATAATTCTCTATGGTATAACAAAATATCTCCCATTTCCAAGTCGAATAGATTCTTCCTTTTGATTTCCAAATAAATGTTTTTGTCTTGCCTTGAATGGTGCACTAATTTTTTGAATCCAGTACCAACAGGAATAATCCCCCCCAGAACAACGTTCTCTTTCAGGCCTTTCAACCAATCAATACGACCTCGTAAAGCAGCTTTTGCTAAAACTCGAGCGGTTTCTTGAAAACTCGCTTCGGATATGAAACTTTGAGTATTCAGAGATGCCCTCGTTATTCCTAATAAGATTGCCCGATAATTGATCGCTTCGTCTAAAGCACGTCCCGCTCGTTCCGCTCGCAACAATCCGATTAATTCTCCGGGTGAAAAAACATTAGACATTCCATCTTCTGAAACCAACACTTTTGATGTTATTTGACGTACAATGATCTCTATATGTCTATTATGGATCTGTACCCCCTGAGATCGATAAACCTTTTGAATCTTATTAACCAAAGAGATACGACTTTGGGCTATGGTTAGCTCAGCTCCAATCAAGAATCCCCAGGGGATTCCAAGAATTCTTGGTATACGTTCGTTCCAACTTTCAACTCTCTTTTCGAGGTTCATCGATATTGAATCAATCGAACGCACTTCTAAGACTTGTTCCACTTTTGGAAGACCTTGCGTTATGTCACCAGATCTCGATTTTTCATATATAAATGTAACTAATGTCTCTCCTTCATAAAGGATTTCTCCATAATGGCCATGAACAGTTGCTCCTGGAGTAGCCAAATAGGGCTTAGCTGATCTTATAACTAAGGAGTCAACATGAACAATTAAAATTTGACCAGATTTTTTTATGTGTGGCCCGTATTTGAATAGACATGCATTTTCACAAATAAATTGTCCAAGGCTAATTCTTGTGGATGTCTCTTCATCAGAATCGTGATAGAGAAAACACCAATTTAAATGGAATGGATTCAAAATGATGTTACTGCATGGATCGGGATTATAAATCCTCCTATTTTCATCCATTAAACAGTATTTAAGTACTTGAAGTACTTGGAAAGTCTGTTTAAAATTGTCAAGTAGCAAATATTTCTTTAACAAGATCTGATTATGAGTTAATAAATGGTAAGATGAATAAAAATTCGCTATTTTAGGTACAATAGTACCTAGGGGACCCAACAAATCCCTAATTGGGATTAGGGGGTCCAATTCTTTTGTCGCATTGTTATATTTCGAACCATTGAATGGACTAATTCGAAAACAATTGGATGATGACAAAATTATCAAAGATTGGCATTCCTTATTTCGATTCAACAATGTACCAATACCAATAGTTCCTTGATGTTGGGTAAGTGATTGAACCTTCGCCTTTGAATGAAAGGGGTTGATATTGGTGCGATCTAATCCCTTATCGGGAATCAATCCCGAATCTGTCATATTATATCTTTTTCCGCTATATGAAATAGTGGACTTGACTAACTCAATTCTTATGAAATCGCGAATTAGATCATTTGCCCTTACCTCAACAAAGGAGGCATAAACCTCTTCTATAGAACCGTTTTGTTTTTGGTCCCAATTCAATACTAAGCAAGTCCGAACTAATTGAATCCTTGTGTGATAAATTCCTCGAATTGACTTGCCATATCCATAAAGGATATAATTGACAACTCTAAGCTGGACATCATCCTTTTCCTGCAAGAGATCCTGGGGGAAAAGTGTTGCTAAATTTATCCCATCAGCTATTTCATATGTGACTACGGGCCGAACCGAAACAAAATACTTTTTCTTGGTAGGTGTGATCCGCTGGACATAGATCCAATCTTTCAATTTCTTTGATTCCTTAGAATTTTTTTTTTTTCCCGTTCCTGGTGGTATCAAAATGCCGCTGTGCCTGGATATCTTATCTGTCTCTCCAGGAAAATGAATATCTCCAGAAAAGATTTTCAGTTCAATACTTTTTTTTTTTCTCTCCACTCGAACTAATCCGCCTACTCGACTTCTTTTATTTAAAGCAAGTCGTGTATCTACTCTAATGATACTATTGTTCCGGACCATTATGGACGAGGATCCGGGTAAAATATGCACTTCTTCGGGAATGAAAAAAAACCGATCTACTTTCATTTGGTATTTCAGACTAAATTCTTTTGTTCCTCGATACTCAATCAAATCCTCTTTTTTTACGATTGAATCCACCTCCACGGTCCCATATTTAGTAATTCCTGAACTGCTTCTTCTGTATCGTGGATCATCAAAATAAGCAAGAATACTATTTCTACGTAAAATACCATTTATGGGTATTTCAATCGAAATACCAAAACAGGGTATTAGTTCTTTTTCTCGTTCTTGATCATATTGTAATGGGATGATGAATCTATTTCTTCGCCTTTTCGCTAATAAATCAGAATTCTCTTGGAGAATAGAAGGATATATGAAATTCCACTGACCATTGGATATGATTCGATCAGATATTGAATAATCAATAATTTCCCTATCTTTTTTACGAGAAGTATCCAACAATTTATGTCTTACTCGATCATTAGTCATTGAGGGGTCAGAGATATATCTGTCTTCGACAGAAAAAGAATGAACATTCATTTGATCTTGATCCTTGTGGATCGAAAAAGACACTATACTGGATCTGCGCGGACCTCCTGCTAATATCCATAAATGACTTGTTTTTGGTAATAGATGAACATTACCATATGTATATTCGGGTGCATGGTAGACATCGGTACTCCAATGCATTTCTCCCTCTGATTCAGAATAAATATGTTTTCGGACCCTCTCTTTAAAATGAAAAGTGGACGTTCCGGCACGAATCTCAGCAATCACTTGTTCTGATTCTATATATTGATCATTTTGAACTAAAATCAAACTCTTTGGTGGAATATTCACATTATGTATAATACCCCGACTCTCAATAGTTACATACAAGTCTATAGAACATAAAAAAGCAGGATGCCCATGACGGGTACGTGTGGGATGAACAAAATCCTCATTAAATTTTATTTTTCCATTAGAAGGAGCTCGTACATGTTCGGCAGTACCACCTGTGAATACTCCACCGGTATGAAAAGTTCTTAATGTTAGTTGAGTCCCCGGTTCCCCGATTGATTGACCCGCAATAATACCTACAGCTTCTCCCAATTCGGCTAGGTCACCATGAGTGGGACTCCGACCATAACATAATTGACAGATCCAAGATGTACTCCTGCAAGTAAGGGGGGTTCGAATATATATTGGTCGTGCTCGAAAGGTTATGAATCGATTGACAAGCCCAATCCCAATATCTTGATTTCGAGTGGCAATGCATCGTGGACCCATATATATATCGTCTGCTAATACACGACCAATTAGTGTTTGGACAAAAATTTTTTCCGTCATCTCATTTCGAGGGCTCACGGAAATACCTTGGATAGTACCACAATCTGTTCTACGTACAATAATGTGTTGAACTACTTCAACAAGTCTACGCGTGAGATATCCAGCATCTGATGTTCGTACAGCAGTATCCACAACTCCTTTGCGGGCTCCGTAGCAGGAAATTATATATTCTGTCAAAGAAAGTCCTTCACGTAAATTGCTTTGAATAGGTAAATCAATCATTTGTCCTTGGGGATCCGACATTAATCCTCTCATACCTACTAATTGGTGTACCTGAGATGCATTTCCTCTAGCTCCCGAAAAGGACATTAGATGGACTGGATTAGAAGGATCCGTCATCCGAAAATTAGGATTCATTTCTTGTCTCAAATATTCACTTGTAGCATACCATATCTCAATAGATTGACGTAATTTTTCTACCGCATGTACATTCCCATAATGATGGTGTTTTTCCAAAATAAAACTTTGTTGTTCAGCGTCTCGGACTAACCATCCCTTAGATGGTATTGTTAAAAGATCATCTATTCCTAATGAAATAGATGTAGCAGTGGCTTGCTGGAAACCCAAAGTCTTCATTTGATCCAGGATATGTGATGTATATGCCATTCCGAAATGATCTATTAATCTGCTAATAAGTTGTTTCATAGCAGTTCCATCTATCACTTTATTGTGAAAGACCAGATCGACCCGTTCTCCCATAAGTACCCCCATTTTCTGTTGAATAGGATTCGACAATGGACCTGAGTCAGTGATTCGAAAACTTCCTTTCCTCAATCTTTATTTGCGCAGAAATTCAGAAATTATGATACCAGTGAAATTGGAGCTGGAGAGACCCGAATTCCCACGGGTACAGATATCGCCTAATCTAATTTCTTAGTTTAGATAGCGTATGCGTAGGCCCGACAAAACCCCTGTATGGCTTCTTCTATTTCTCGATAAAAAAAAATATGACCAACAGTGGTTCGAATGTATACACAACAGATTTCTTTTTTTACACTTCCTACTATTAGATAGTGCCCATAAATCTCATGATAAGTGCCCGAAGATTCATATTGAACTTCGATGGGAACTTCTCTTGAGCCAATGACACGTTGATCTAGTCGCCACCGGAGCCACAAAGGACTATCTAAATTGATTCGTTTCTGCCGATAAGCTCCAAGTGCATCATAGGAACTACAAAAATACGGTTCTTTCTTTTTCGTATATTTATAGTTATTATTGGCAACTGTTTTATTTTGATAGTTTCTGCAATTATATGGATTATACCTATTCGCACAAATACCTCGACGATTCCCGATCGTTAATACATAGAGTCCGATAAGCATATCTTGAGTTGGTACGGAAATGGGATCCCCAATAGCTGGAGACAAGAGATTCATATGAGAAAACATAAGTAAGCGAGCCTCCGCTTGAGCTTCCAAA